TTCCCCTCGGGGAAAATGATCTCACAAACAAAGGAATTGTACAGTACAAAATAACATAAAAAAAAAGAGACTAATTCTAAAAAAATATAGACTTTCCACTCAAATTGTGTCCTTTTGGCAGGGAGAGATAGGAAATATTTGAATATGATTGTATTTCATCCAAATTTTGTAGTATCCCAATGAGCGGAACTATTACTAATTTCATTTAACTAAGTTTAAGAACCAGGGACTTTATGTTCCTATACTACCTAAAGATTCTGGGAACTCGAGAAGTTTTGATTTGATCATGATTCAAAGAGAAAAAAAAAAAAATAGAATAATTATTCTTTAATAAAAAAAGTCACCATCATTTTTTGTTTGTATAACGTGTATACACTATACAGTCGAAATAGAAAAACTATGGAACAATTTATCCATTTGTAATAAATAGATCTATGGGGTAAGTAATTAGAGGAGTTGTCGTTGATGGGATTGGAAAAGCATTTTTTATTCCTATAGAACCATAGTCTAAATGTAACCCTAGTATAAAATATAGATTCTTCAGTTGATTTATTCTAAGTTAAGTCATTGGTCTTATCCGATATAATATAAATAAAATAAAAATAAGGAAAGATCGTCGTCTTAACAAACATTAATGGATATCCCCCCCTCCCCTTTCTTTAACAAGAAAAAGAGTTTTTTATTCTTTTACCTAGAATAGAAGTAAAAGGAATATAAAATATTTTTATTTGAAGATTTTGGGAAAAGTTTTTCATTTCCATTAGAATAGATTGGTTGTACCTGTACTGCAATAATATGAATTACTCGCTATTCACTCGGTTTATGGTCAATAATAAGATTATGTTATGTAGGAGAGATGGCCGAGTGGTTCAAGGCGTAGCATTGGAACTGCTATGTAGGCTTTTGTTTACCGAGGGTTCGAATCCCTCTCTTTCCGTTTCTGTACCTTCATCTAATTCACCAAGGTTACTTAACACAATGTATCAAGTAACAATTTAAACCATTATTTCCATTCTATAAGACCCTTATTTGTTTGATTTTCTATTCCTAATTACTGTGGTATGTAAAAAAATACCGAAAAGCGCGAAAAAGGAATGAGAATTTTACTGCCGATTGTTGTGATACATAAATTGGAAAAATCTGGATAAAAAAGCCCTTAGCTTAAGCTTAGATTGATATTAGATATATCACATTTATATCAATATCGGCGAAAAGCGAGCAAAATTATCCGACCCTTCCCTTGTTATTTTTGTTGGGTCAAGTCTGACGAGAATAATATTCTACGACTAAGAGCTCATTTATTTTCAAACCGATCCATTTACTATCTATTATTTGATTTACTAATCCTTTATTATGGAATGAGTCAATAGTCAAATGTTTCGGCACCTCCTCGTGAGAGGATAAAGCAATATTCTTTTGAATCAGAGCTTTCGATCTTTGCTTATCCTTTGTAGCAATAATATCCCGGGGTTTGCAACGATAACTTGGTATATCTACTATACGACCATTAACTAAAATATGTCTATGGTTAACTAATTGCCTGGCTCCAGGAATGGTCGAAGCCATACCCAATCGAAAAAGGATGTTATCCAAACGCATTTCAAGTAGTTGTAGTAAAACCTGACCTGTTGATCCTTTGGCTTTTCCAGCGATATGCACATATCTAAGTAATTGTCGCTCTGTCAGACCATAATGAAAACGCAATTTCTGTTTTTCTTCTAGACGAATACGATATTGTGATCTTTTACCAGAGCGCAATTGATTTTTAAGATCACTTCCGGATCTAGGTCTTTTACTAGTCAGTCCTGGCAAAGCCCCCAGACGGCGTATTTTTTTGAAACGAGGTCCTCGGTAACGAGACATAAAAACTCCTTTATTTTATTATTGAAATTTGCAGAAAAAATCTAAATTAAGACTGAACTAACGCATAAACAAAGCAAAGAAAAATCTACATAAGTACTACAAACAAGAATGAAATAGATTGTATCAATATACAGATTTTATTGTAATTGTATATGAATATATATATTTAAAATATATATATTTTATTCTATTTTTATTATATTTAATATTTTGAATATTCTAATATTCTTTTATATATATAAAGGATATATAATAAATAAGGTTAATTAATAGATAAAATTAATAGATAAAGTTAATGTTATTAAAGGTTAATGTTATTAAGGCTACGTTTTATGATTTGTTCTGTAGAGGTCTAATTACCCCAATTTTTTATTCATAGTTGGAAGTTACCACGGCATAAGATAATATAACAGATGAGCAACTCGACATTTGGAGAAATGGAAAAAGAAAAAAAAAAATAGGGAAAAAGCCAGCTATCGGAGTCGAACCGATGACCATCGCATTACAAATGCGATGCTCTAACCTCTGAGCTAAGCGGGCTCATATAACAGAAAAGAAAAATAATGCATAGGAATTCAGGAAATCGTGAGGATCCTCACTATTAGCAATTTTTTTTTCTTCTTTCTTTCTTATCTCAAGCTCATGCGTATTATATATTCTTTATATTCTTTGTATCTTATATATTATATTCCATACATTCCATTATATTCCATATATTTTATAAAGCCATAACATCATATTTTCTAATAAAATAGATTTTGAATTTATATTTCAATTTTAAATTCCTAAATTTATTAAAAATATAAATATAAATATTATTATATATATATATTATTATTTTATATTCATTTAATTAATTTTATTTATTTTGATAATTAATATATATTATTTTATATTAATATTCTCATTTTTTTTTTTTATTATATATTGTGATTGGTATTATAATTAAATTTATTATTTATTATAATTTAATTTATTATTATATTAGAATTCTAATTTTTATTTTGTTGATTGATTATATTGATTGTTTATATTGATATTTGATATTGATTTGATTATATTGAAATTGAATTATTATTTGATATTGAATCATATTATATAATATAACTTTTTAATTAAAAATTAGAAATTGAATGTAAGATATAAATTTATGAATTGACTAAACTAATAAAATAAAGTTTTGATTTGATTAGAAAAAAAAAAAAAAAAATCCAATTAGAACAGCATATTCTATTAATTAATTATATTATTATATTAGTTATATGCACTATAGCAGATAAATCGGTTCTAAAAAAAAAAGATAAGGATAAAGATACAATCCAGATCATAATGAGACATTCCTCCGGTTTCATTCGGAAAGCAAGGAAATAGCACGAAAAAAGAGAAGAATGAATATCGACCGTTCCAGTATTCCAAATTCCACTGGAAAAATGAAGGAGGGAGAGACATAGATATATGGGATATATCTTATCCATATTGAATTGCGGATACATCAATGATAGAATCAATTTTGATTGGATAGATATGGGTCATCTGATAGAGATTAAAAAAAAAGAGGATAGGTAAAAAATAGCAGTAAATGTTTTTTCGCTCGCTATAGGAATCAGTATCTAATTAATCGTTTCTTCTAATCTAAAGTTAATAAAAAAAAAAATAAAAGAAGTGGAAGGGATCACAATAGGATTCCGATCTCAAATCAAAAGGGGATATGGCGAAATAGGTAGACGCTACGGACTTGATTGCATTGAGCCTTGGTATGGAAACCTACTAAGTGGTAACTTCCAAACTCAGAGAAACCCTGGAATAAAAAATGGGCAATCCTGAGCCAAATCCTTGTTTTTTTTTTTTGAGAAAAAAGGATAGGTGCAGAGACTCAATGGAAGCTGTTCTAACAAATGGAGTTGATTGCATTGCGTTGGTAGCTGGAATTCTTCTTTCTATCTAAATTACAGAAAAGATAACCCTATATACCTAATACGCACGTATATATACTGACATATCAAACGATTAATCACGACCCCAATCCATAATTATTATTTATATAATAAATTCAAAATTTTATGAAAAATGAAAGAGTTATTGCGAATCCATTCTAAATTGAAATTGAAGTAAGAGTCGAATATTCAGTGATCAAATCATTCACTCCAGAGTCTGATTGATCTTTTGAAAAAAAAAAAATGATTAATCGGACGAGAATAAAGAGAGAGTCCCATTTTACATGTCAATACCGACAACAATGAAATTTATAGTAAGAGGAAAATCCGTCGACTTTAGAAATCGTGAGGGTTCAAGTCCCTCTATCCCCAAAAAAACCATTTTACCTCCTAAGTATTTTTCCTCCTTTCCGCCGGTGACTCAAAATTCACTATGTTTTCCATTTACTCTACTCTTTCACAAAAAAATCCGAGCGTTTTATGCTTAGTTTAGCACAAGTTTTTGTGCAATACACGTACAAGAAAATATATGTACAAAGACTCTCGAGTATTGAATTTTTCACTATTCACAATCTATATTGTTTTGTTAGGTTATCCTTACACTTATAAATATCAAAAAATCTTCCTTTTTTTTAAGACCAAAAAAATTTCAGGGATTAGGTAAGGGTTTTAAAACTTTTTGTCCTTTTAATGGACATAAACACAAGCAAGTCCCTAGTAAGATAAGGCAATGCATGGAAAATGGTCGGGATAGCTCAGTTGGTAGAGCAGAGGACTGAAAATCCTCGTGTCACCAGTTCAAATCTGGTTCCTGACACGTGATTAATTATCGGAAAAATACTCATAGAAATTCATTGAGACAGGTCGGGATACATATTCATTACGTTAATAGTCTAGAACATGATATATACTTATTCTATAGCTATAGACCATATCGTTTTAAGATGAGTAAAATACAAAATAGATGTATGGTAAAAAATTCGATTATGCTCCCTTTTCTTTTTTGTGTTTATATATGACCTCTTTCATTCAAAAAGTTTCATTTTATTTTCTTAATTATATTCTATATATATTATATATTCTAATTAATATTAATTTAATAATTAATTTAGAAAATAGTAAAATAGTTATAATAAAATGAAAATAATATGAAAAAAAAAAAAATGAAAAGTATAGTTATAATAATAATTAAGTACTAAAAAT